TTTTTTTTTTAAAATAAAAATATTAATTATGGTTTTGATTTTACTTAAAAAGAATTTTTATAATTGAATAATTAATAAATTAAATATTTAATTTATAAAAATTAAATAATATATAAATAAATTTATATATATATTATATATATTAATATATAATTTTTTAATTTAATTAAATATTAATTTTAATAATTCATTTTAATTTAAATGAATATTAAAAAATTAATATTAAATTTAATTTTCAAATTCAATATTAATTAAATAGGAGAAAGAAAATATTAAAAATTTAATAATTTATATTAAATATTTTATTATAAAAAAAAAAAAAAAAACTATATAAAAAATAATATATTTAAATAAAAATTTTATAATTTAAAAAATTTATTGTAAGTTTATTTTATATATATATATTAGTGTAAAATTTTAATTATTTTAATAATAATTATATTGAAATTTATAGTAATTAATATTAAAAATTTAAGAAATTAAGATTTAGTAATATTAAAATAAATAACTAATTTTGTGCCAGCAGTTGCGGTTATACAAAAATTTAAAATAAATTATATTAGTAAAATTAATTAAAATAAAAGTTAATTAAAGTAAAAGTTAAATTATTAAGTGAAATTATAATTTAATTAAATTTTAATTTTTTTTTTGAATTAATAAATTTTGATTATAAACTAGGATTAGATACCCTATTATTAAAAATTTAAATTTTAATACTAAAGTAGTAAATAATTATTTATTGAAATTTAAATAATTTGGCGGTATTTTAGTTCATTTAGAGGAATCTGTTTAATAATTGATAATCCACGAATAAATTTACTTAATTTAAAATTTTATATATCGTTGTTAAAAAAATATTTTTTAATAATAAAATAATATTTAAAAATTTATAATAGAATTTAAATCAGATCAAGATGTAGATAATAATTAAGAATATAATGGATTACAATAAATAAATTTAAATGAATATTAATTTGTAAAAATTAATTAAAAGTGGATTTAAATGTAATTTTATTTAATTTAATTGAATGATTAAAAATTAAAATATGTACATATTGCCCGTCGCTTTCATTTATTTAAATTGAAATAAGTCGTAACAAAGTAGAGGTACTGGAAAGTGTTTCTAGAAAGAATTAAATTATAGCTTATATAAAGTATTTCATTTACATTGAAAAGATATTGTTAAATCATTTAATTTAAGGGGAAAAATTAATAAAAAAAAAATAAAAAAAAAAATTTTAAAATTTAAGGTGTAATTGTAGTTAAAGTATTTATTTAGAAAAAATTGATAGTTTTATAGTTAATTAGTATTGATAAAGAAATTATGAAATAAGTTGAAAAGGAAATTAATTAAAAGTAATTTTTATTTAATGTATCTTGTGTATCAAAGTTTATTAAAAAAGTTTTTTAGGTAAATATTTCTCGAATTTAAAAGAGTTAATTAATTATGAAAGTTATTGTGGAAAAAATATTTTTAATAATTAATTTGAAATGAAATGTTAATCGTTTTTAAATATATCTAGTTTTTTTAGAAAAAAATTTAATTTTAAATTTAATTATTTTTTATTTTTTTTTTAGAAAAAAAAATAAAAAATTAAATTTAATAATTTAAGGGATAAGCTTTAAATTAAATTATTATAAATAATATTAAATAAGAAAAAATTTTTAGAATTTATATTGTTCATAAATTTTAATTTATTATAAAAAATTTTTAGAAAATAAAAATTTAAAATTTATTTTAATTTTATATAAAAAAATATTTTTTAATAGTAAAAATTTAGTTATTATGATAAAATTAGTATAAATTTAAATAATAAGTTATTATTTAAAATTTAATAAGTTATTTTAAAGGAATTCGGCAAAATTTTATATTCACTTGTTTATCAAAAACATGTCTTTTTGGAAATAATTTAAAGTCTAATCTGCCCACTGATAAAATATTAAAGGGCTGCAGTATATTGACTGTACAAAGGTAGCATAATCATTAGTCTCTTAATTGGTGACTTGTATGAAAGATTGGATGAAATATAAACTGTCTTTAAAATATAATTTTGAATTTAATTTTTTAGTTAAAAAGCTAAAATAAAATAAAAAGACGAGAAGACCCTATAGAGTTTTATAATTTAATTAATTAATAATTATTTTTTTTTTATAATAAATTAAAATTAATTAAATTATTTTATTGGGGGGATAGAAAAATAAAAATAACTTTTTTTAAAATTAAACATATATAAGTGAATTTTAGAATTAAAATTTTTAATTATAAGAAAAAATTACCTTAGGGATAACAGCGTTATTTTTTTTTTTAGTTCATATAAAAAAAAAAGTTTGCGACCTCGATGTTGGATTAAGATAAAATTTAAATGCAAAAGTTTAAAATTTTGATCTGTTCGATCATTAAAATCTTACATGATCTGAGTTCAAACCGGGGTAAGCCAGGTTGGTTTCTATCTTTTATAAAATAAAATATTTTAGTACAAAAGGATCAAATATTTAAAATAATTTTAAAAAATTGAATATTATTAAATAATAAATAAAATATATTTAAATATTAATTATTAATTAAAATTAATTTTAATGCTATTTTGGCAAAAAAATGTAAGGGTTTTAAAAATCATAAATATATAATTTATTATATAAATAGTAAATGTATATATTTGATATAATTTTAATTTTTTTAGGAGTATTAATTTTAATTTTGGGGATTTTAATTGGGGTAGCTTTTTTAACTTTATTAGAGCGAAAAGTTTTAGGTTATATTCAGATTCGAAAAGGTCCTAATAAATTAGGAATAATAGGAATTTTACAACCTTTTTCTGATGCTATTAAACTTTTTAGTAAAGAACAAATTTATCCAATATTTTCAAATTATATAAGATATTATTTTTCTCCTATTATTGGTTTTATTTTATCTTTAATTTTATGAGTTATTATTCCTTATTATTTTAATTTAATTAATTTTAATTTAGGTTTATTATTTTTTTTATGTTGTACAAGAATAAGAGTTTATGTTTTAATAATTGCTGGTTGATCTTCAAATTCAAATTATGCTTTATTAGGAGGTTTACGAGCTGTTGCTCAAACTATTTTTTATGAAGTTAGATTAGCCTTAATTATAATATCGGGAGTTATTATAATTATAAGATTAAATTTAGTAAAATTTAATGAGTATCAAAGTATAATTTGATTTTTTTTTTTGATATTTCCTTTAAGTTTATGTTGGTTTTCTTCAAGATTAGCAGAAACTAATCGAACTCCATTTGATTTTGCAGAGGGGGAAAGAGAATTAGTTTCTGGGTTTAATATTGAATATAGAAGAGGAGGATTTGCTATAATTTTTTTAGCAGAATATTCAAGAATTTTATTTATAAGTTTATTATTTATCTTAATTTATGGAGGTGGTTATGATTTAAGAATTATTTTTTATATAAAAATTAGTTTAATTAGATTTTTATATATTTGGGTTCGGGGAACTTTACCTCGTTATCGATATGATAAATTAATATATTTAGCTTGAAAAAGTTATTTACCTATTTCATTAAATTTTTTATTATTTTTTATTGGTGTAAAAGTATTATTAATATAATTTAATTTTTTTTAGTATAAAATTAATAGAATAAATTAATTCTTTCTTAAGTTTTCAAAACAAATGCTTAATTACAAGCTCATTAATTTAGTTAAAAATTAAATTATCTCAATATTTATTTATTAATGGAGTAATAATAAAATAAAAAAAATATATAAATGTTAATATTTGACCTGTAATAATATAAGGTTCTTCGACAGGTTGAGTTCCAATTCAAGTTAATATAATTACAGTTATAAATATAATTCAAAATATAATTTGGTTAATAGGATAAAATTGAATTCCTTGAATTTTTTTATTATAAGTAAAAGGAAGAATTATTAGAATTATAATAGATAAAAATAAAGCAATTACTCCTCCTAATTTATTTGGAATAGATCGTAAAATTGCATAAGCAAAAAGAAAGTATCATTCTGGTTGAATATGGATAGGTGTTACTAAAGGATTAGCTGGAATAAAATTATCTGGATCTCTAAGTAAATAAGGGTTATATAAAGTTAATCTAATTAATATAAATAATAAAATAATAAATCCAATAAAATCTTTTAAAGTAAAAAAAGGATGAAAAGGAATTTTATCAATGTTTCTATTAATTCCTAAGGGATTATTAGATCCTGTTTGATGTAAAAATAATAAATGAATTATAATTAATATAGTTATAATAAATGGAAGAAGAAAGTGAAAAGTATAAAATCGGGTTAATGTAGCATTGTCAACTGCAAATCCTCCTCAAATTCAATTTACTAATATAGTTCCTAAGTAAGGAATTGCGGATAATAAATTTGTAATTACTGTTGCTCCTCAAAATGATATTTGTCCCCAAGGTAAAACATATCCTATAAAAGCTGTTGCTATTAAAATAAATAAAATAATTACTCCTACTATTCATGTATAAATTAAATTAAATGATTCATAATAAATTCCTCGTCCAATATGGATATAAATACAAATGAAAAAAAATGATGCTCCATTAGCATGAATTATTCGAATTAATCATCCATAATTTACATTTCGACAAATATAATTTACTCTATAAAAAGCTAATTCAATATTAGCAGAATAATATATAGTAAGAAATAATCCTGTTATAATTTGAATTATTAGACATAATCCTAATAATGATCCAAAATTTCATCAAGTTGAAATGTTTGATGGAGTAGGTAAATCAATTAAAGATTTATTTATAATTAAAAAAATGGGATGAGTTTTTATAATAGATTTAAATTTATTATTTATCATTAGTTAAAAGTTAGATCGAAGAGGTCCATAAAAAATATTAGTAATTTTTACAATAGCTACTAATGTAATAAATAAATAAATTATTATAATTAATATTAAAAAATAAGTTTGATTATTATAAAGTTTAGTTAAATTAATATTATTTTCATAATTTATAAAAATAAATAAACTAAATGATTTAATTATATCTGAATTAATATATATATTTATTCAATATATATTATTCATAAATAATAATCTACATATTAATATAATAATTCAACATATTATAATTAATATTTTTATAGTAAATGAAATTTTAAAAAGTTCATTAGAAGCAATTCTTGATACATAAATAAATAAAACAAGTAAGCCTCCTAAGAATGTTAAAAATAAAATATATGAAAATCAATATGTTTTTATTAGTATTCCTGATAAAATACAAGTTAGAAAGGTTTGAATTAAAATTAATAAACCTATGGATAATGGATGATTTAAAAAAAATAATAAAAAAGAAATAAAAATTAATAATAATGAAAAAAATATTTTTATGATTTCAAAGAATAGTTTAAAAAAAAAAATAATAATTTTGGAGATTATTGATAAAGAAATTCTTTTTCTTTGAAGTTTTTAAAGAAGTTTCTTAATTTTGATTTACAAGACCAATGTTTTAAATTAAACTATAAAAACTAATGATAATATTAATTAGTTGTATTATTATATTTATTTTGGGAAATATAATTTTTGTTTCTAAACATAAACATTTATTAATTGTTTTAATAAGATTAGAATTTATTGTTTTAAGAATTTTTTTTTTAATAGTAATTATTTTATTAAGAATTGATTTTAGAATATATATGTTAATAATTTTTTTAGTTTTTTCGGTTTGTGAAGGAGCTTTAGGTTTATCTATTTTAGTTTCAATAATTCGTACATATGGAAATGATTATTTTCAAAGATTTAATTTATTATAATTAATTTAATAATTTATTTATAATTTAATTTAAATGATAAAATTTTTATTTATAATATTTTTTTTAATTTTTTTATGTTTAAAAAAAAATATATTTTGATTGGTTCAAATATTATTAATAATAATAATATTTTTATTTATAAATATAAATATTAATTTTAATTTATTTAGAAATTTAAGTTATATAATTGGTTGTGATATTATTTCATATGGATTGATTTTATTAAGAATTTGAATTTGTATTTTAATAATTATAGCAAGAGAAAATTTATATAAAATAAAATTTTTTGATAATTTTTTTTTATTAAATGTAATTTTTTTGTTGATTATATTATATTTAACTTTTAGAGTAATAAATTTGTTTATATTTTATTTATTTTTTGAAGGAAGATTAATTCCTACTTTAATGTTAATTATTGGTTGAGGGTATCAACCTGAACGAATTCAGGCTGGGTTATATTTATTATTTTATACTTTATTTGTATCTTTACCTTTATTATTAGGAATTTTTTTTATTTTTATCGAAAAAAATTTTATTATAATATATTTTTTAAAATTTTTTAATTTAGATTTAATTTTATTATATATATCTATGATTATAGCATTTTTAGTGAAAATACCTATGTATTTTGTTCATTTATGATTACCTAAAGCTCATGTAGAAGCTCCAGTTTCAGGTTCAATAATTTTAGCAGGTATTATATTAAAATTAGGAGGTTATGGTTTATTACGAATTTTAATTTTTTTACAAGAAATTAATTTAAAATTTAATTATTTATGAATTGTAATTAGATTAGTAGGAAGATTTTATATTAGATTAAAATGTTTTTGTCAAGTTGATATTAAATCATTAATTGCTTATTCTTCAGTTTCTCATATAGGTTTAATTATTGGAGGTTTAATATCAATAAATTATTGAGGATTTATTGGTTCATATATTTTAATACTTGGACATGGATTATGTTCATCTGGTATATTTTGTTTAGCTAATATTAATTATGAACGTTTACATAGTCGAAGATTATTAATTAATAAAGGATTAATAAGTTTTATACCTTCTATAAGTTTATGATGATTTTTATTATTATCTTCTAATATAGCAGCTCCACCTTCTATGAATTTAATAGGAGAAATTAGATTAATTAATAGTTTAATTAGTTGGTCTTGATTAACAATAATTATATTAATTTTTATTTCTTTTTTTAGAGCTGGCTATAGATTATATTTATATTGTTATTCTCAGCATGGAAAATATTATTTAGGTATTTATAGATTTTATATTGGAGTATCTCGAGAATATTTAATTTTAATATTACATTGATTACCATTAAATATTTTAGTAATGAAAATTGATTATGGTATAATTTGATTTTAATTTACTTAAATAATTTAAATAAAATATTGATTTGTGGTGTCAAAAATATGATAATAAATATCATTTTAAGTTATTTATATAAAAAATTCTTTTTATTTTATTAGTTTTTTTTTTCTTTTTTTTTTTAGAATATTAAGTTTTTTAATAGTAATTTATTTTGTTATAAATGATATAATTATTTTTTTTGAATGAGAAATTATTTCTTTCAATTCTATAAGAATTGTTATATCTATTTTATTAGATTGAATATCTTTATTATTTATAATATTTGTTTTTTTAATTTCTTCTGTTGTTATTAATTATAGAATTAGATATATAAATTCTGAATTAAATTTAAATCGTTTTATTATTTTAGTTTTATTATTTGTATTTTCTATAATTTTATTAATTATTAGTCCTAATATTATTAGAATTTTATTAGGTTGAGATGGATTAGGTTTGGTTTCTTATTGTTTAGTAATTTATTATCAGAATATAAAATCTTTTAATGCTGGTATATTAACTGCTTTATCTAATCGAATTGGAGATGTATGTATTTTAATAGTAATTTCATGAATAATAAATTATGGAAGTTGAAATTATATTTTTTATTTAGAATTTATAAAAAATGATTATTCAATAATTATTGTAGGGATATTTATTATTATAGCAGCTATAACTAAAAGTGCACAAATTCCTTTTAGATCTTGATTACCTGCTGCTATAGCAGCTCCAACTCCTGTTTCAGCTTTAGTTCATTCTTCAACTTTAGTAACAGCTGGAGTTTATTTATTAATTCGATTTAATTTATTATTAATAGATATATTTTTTTTAAAAATTTTATTATTATTATCTGGATTAACTATATTTATAGCTGGTATTTCAGCAAATTTTGAATTTGATTTGAAAAAAATTATTGCTTTATCTACTTTAAGACAATTAGGATTAATAATAAGAATTTTAAGAATAGGAATACCTGTTTTAGCTTTTTATCATTTATTAACTCATGCAATATTTAAAGCATTATTATTTTTATGTGCTGGAGTTATTATTCATTTAATAAATAATATTCAAGATATTCGGTATATAGGAGGTATTAGATTATTTATTCCTTTAACTTCTTTATGTATAAATATTTCTAATATATCTTTATGTGGAATTCCTTTTTTATCTGGGTTTTATTCTAAAGATTTAATTTTAGAATTAGTAAGTTTAAGAAATTTAAATTTATTTGTTTATTTATTATATTATATTTCTACTGGATTAACTTTATTTTATAGTTTTCGTTTAACAATATATTTAATAATGAATGATTTTAATTTATTAAGAATTTATAATTTATATGATGAAGATTATATTATATTAATGAGTATATTTATTTTATTATTTATGAGAGTAATTAGAGGGAGATTTTTGAATTGATTAATTTTTTTTTCTCCTTATATAATTTATTTATCTTTAAATATGAAATTTATAGTATTATATGTTATAATATTAGGAGGTTATTTAGGATATTTAATTAGCAATATAAATTTATATTCAATAAATAAATTTATATATATATATAGTTTAAGAAATTTTTTATCTTTAATATGATTTATACCTACTTTATCAACTTATAGATTAAATTATTTTTTTTTAAATTTAGGTAAAAACTTATTAAAAAATATTGATATAGGATGAAGAGAAAAATATAGAAGTCAAGGTATATTTTATATTATAAAAAATTATTCTATTTTTTATAATATATATCATATTAATAATTTTAAAATTTATTTATTTAGATTTATTTTATGAATAATAATTTTTATATTTATATTAATAATTAATTAATTATTTAAATAGCTTATTTATTAGAGCATAATATTGAAGATATTAAGGAGATTAATTAAAATCTTTAAATATTTTAATTTATAAAAATTATAATTTTATTTTTACAGTGAAAATGTAATATTTTATTTAAATTATATAAATTTAAGAAATATTAATGGAATTAAACCACTAAAAATTAAGTTAGCAGCTTAATTTTATTCTTTATATTTCTTTTTAATTGGAATTTTATTCAATAATATTATTAACAGTAATATACCTCTATTTTGGTTTCAATTAATAATAAAATAAATAAGGAGTTAAGTAAAACTCTATTTTTTAAGTCGAAATTAAATGCAAAATTTGCTTCTTATTTAATTAAGATAAGATGAATTGATTTTATATCAATATTTTTTGAATGCAAATCAAATGTTTTAATTATTAAACTATAATCCTTAAATTTAAATTTAATTAGTTCAATTTAATATATTTTGATTTCATTCATGATAAAGTCCGAAAAGTAAAATTAATAAAAAAAAAGATCTAATTTTTGATCAGATAATAAAATTTACTATTTTAAATAATGGAATAATAGGAAAAATTAAAGCAATTTCTACATCAAAAATTAAAAAAATTACTGTAATTAAAAAAAAATGTAATGAAAAAGGAATTCGAGCTAAAGATTTAGGATCAAATCCACATTCAAATGGAGAATTTTTTTCTCGGTCTATAAATGATTTTTTTGATAAGATAATTGATAAAAATATTAAAATATTTGAAATTATAAAAATAATAATAATAATTAAAGTTATTAAAATGATTATTTATATTAAAGATTTTTTAAACTTTTTGATTGGAAGTCAAATATACTAAATATATTATATAAATAATTAATTTCCTCATCAATAAATAGAAATATAAAGGAATAATCATACTACATCAACAAAATGTCAATATCAGGCTGCAGCTTCAAATCCAAAATGATGATTTTTAGAAAAATGATTATTTTTATGTCGAATTAAACATACTAATAGAAAAGTAGTGCCAATTATAACATGAAGACCATGGAATCCTGTTGCTATAAAAAATGTAGATCCATAAATTCTATCAGCAATAGAAAATGAAGCTTCATAATATTCATATGCTTGTAAAATAGTAAAATAACTTCCTAAGATAATTGTAATTAATAATCCTTGAAATATTTGTGTAAAATTATTTTCTATTAATGCATGATGGGCTCATGTAATAGTAACACCTGATGTGATTAAAATAATTGTATTTAATAAAGGAATTTGAAATGGATTAAAAGGATAAATTCTTAAAGGAGGTCAAATAGCTCCAATTTCAATATTAGGTGAAAGACTTCTATGAAAGAAAGCTCAAAAAAAAGAAATAAAAAAAAATACTTCTGAAATAATAAATAAAATTATTCCTCATCGTAATCCTTTTAAAACTAAAATAGTATGTTTTCCTTGAAAAGTTCTTTCACGATAAATATCTCGTCATCATTGATATATAGTTAAAATTGTAATAATATATCCTAAAATTAATAAATTTATATTAAAATCATGGAATCATTTTACTAAGCCTGAAACTAATGTTAAAGTTCCAATAGCTCCTGTGAGAGGTCATGGACTATAATCTACTAAATGATATGGATGATTATAATTTATTGACATTAATTAACTTCACTAGAATATAAGACTCTTAAAATGGTAATAACATAAGATTGGATTATAGCTACAGCTGATTCAAGAATTAATAGTAAAATTTGAATTAAAATTAAGATAAAAATTATAAATAGGGAAAAATTAGATCCAGTTCTTCTTAATAAAGTTATTAATAAATGTCCAGCAATTATATTAGCTGTTAAGCGAACAGCTAAAGTACCAGGACGAATAATATTTCTAATAGTTTCAATTATTACTATAAATGGCATTAAAATATTAGGTGTTCCTTGAGGAATCAAATGAGTGAATATATGTTGTGAATTATTAAATCATCCATAAAATATAAATCTTAATCAAAAAGAAAGTGAAATTGATAATGATAAAGTTAAATGACTGGTTCTTGTAAAAATATAAGGAAATAATCCTAAAAAATTATTAAAAAAAATAAAAAAAAATATGGAAATAAAAATAAATGTTGATCCATTAAATCTATTTTTACCTAATAAAATTTTAAATTCATTATGTAATTTTAAAGCAATAAAATTTCAAAAAAATAAAAAACGATTAGGAATTATTCAAAATGATAAAGGAATAAATATTAAACCAATAATAGTTCTTAATCAATTAATTTGTAAATTAAAAATATTTGTTGAAGGGTCAAAAATTGAAAATAAATTATTTATCATTTTCAATTAAAATTTTTAATTTTAATTATTTTTTTAATTGAATTATTTATATTATTAAAAGTAAAAATATAATAATTTATAATATTAAATAAAAAAAAAATTAAAATAAAAAATAAAAGTATAAAAATTCAATTAATAGGTATTATTTGAGGAATAAAAGAATATTATATTATATAATTATTTAAATTTGACATATTTATGTTATAATAGATTAACTAATTCTTTAATATATATATATATATATATATATATATATATATATATATATATATATAAATAAATAAATAAATAAAATATATCATTAGAAGTAATTGTTAATTTACTATAAAATGGTTTAAGAGACCAATACTTACTTTCAGTCATCTAATGAAGAATAGTTATTAATTCAATTAATGAAATTTTTAATTGAAATTCTTTCGATTACAATAGGTATAAATCTATGATTTGCTCCACAAATTTCAGAACATTGACCAAAGAAAATTCCAGGTCGATTAATATAAAAATTTGTTTGATTTAAACGACCTGGATTAGCATCTACTTTAATTCCTAATGATGGAATTGTTCAGGAATGAATAACATCAGTTGCTGTTACTAAAATTCGAATTTGATTATTTATTGGTAAAATAATTCGGTTATCAACATCTAAAAGTCGAAAATTATTAAAAGATAATTCATTAGAAGGAATTATATAAGAGTCAAATTGAATATTAGAAAAATCTGAATATTCATAACTCCAATATCATTGATGTCCAATTGTTTTTAAAGTAATTAAAGGATTATTTAATTCATCTAATAAATATAAAAGTCGTAAAGAAGGTAAAGCAATAAAAATTAATGTAATAGCTGGAAGAATTGTTCAAATTAATTCAATTATTTGATTTTCTAATATAAAACGATTAATATATTTATTATAAAATAAACTAATTATTAAATAACCTACTAATATAGTAATTATAATTAAAATAATAAGTGTATGATCATGGAAGAAAATAATTTGTTCTATAAGAGGTGAAGCTCTATTTTGTAAATTAATATTAGATCATGTTCTCATTTCTAAAAAAAGGATAATCCTTTATAAATGGGGTTTAAATCCATTACATATAATCTGTCATATTAGAAATTTCTTAAAATTGGAAGTTCATTATATGAATGTTCTGCAGGAGGTATATTTTGGAATCATTCAATAGAAGAAGATATATTTATGGAAAATAAAATTAATCGTTGATTTAGTATTGATTCTCATACAATAATTAATATAAATATAATAGCTAATAATGAAATATAAGATCCTAATGAAGAAATAATATTTCATGAAATATAAAAATCAGGATAATCTGAATAGCGGCGAGGTATTCCAGCTAATCCTAAAAAATGTTGAGGAAAAAATGTAAGATTTACACCAATAAATATAATAAAAAATTGAATTTTTAATAAGTAAGAATTTATTATTAGTCCTGTGAAAAGGGGATATCAATGAACAAATCCTCCTAAAATAGCAAATACAGCTCCCATTGAAAGAACATAATGGAAATGAGCTACAACATAATAAGTATCATGAAGAGTAATATCAATAGAAGAGTTAGCTAAAATAACTCCTGTTAATCCTCCTACAGTAAATAAAAATACAAATCCTAATCTTCAAAGAATTGATGGTCTATAATTAATTTTAGTTCCATGTAAAGTAGCTAATCAACTAAAAATTTTAATTCCAGTAGGGACTGCAATAATTATTGTTGCAGAAGTGAAATATGCTCGTGTATCAATATCTATACCAACAGTAAATATATGATGAGCTCAAACAACGAATCCTAATAAACCAATTGCTATTATAGCATAAATTATTCCTAAAACTCCAAAAGTTTCCTTTTTACCTCTTTCTTGAGAAATAATATGAGAAATTATACCAAATCCAGGTAAAATTAAAATATATACTTCTGGATGACCAAAAAATCAAAATAAATGTTGGTATAAAATAGGATCACCTCCTCCTGCAGGGTCAAAAAAAGATGTATTTAAATTTCGATCTGTAAGAAGTATAGTAATAGCTCCAGCTAAAACTGGTAATGATAATAATAATAATAATGCTGTAATTCCTACAGCTCACACAAATAAAGGTATTTGATCAAATGATATTATATTAGGACGTATATTAATAATTGTAGTAATAAAATTAATTGCCCCTAAAATAGAGGAAATACCAGCTAAATGTAATGAAAAAATTGCTAAATCTACAGATCTTCCTCTATGTGCAATATTAGATGATAAAGGGGGGTAAACAGTTCATCCTGTTCCAGCTCCATTTTCAACAATTCTTCTTGAAATTAATAAAGTTAAAGAAGGAGGTAAAAATCAAAATCTTATATTATTTATTCGAGGAAAAGCTATATCAGGAGCTCCTAATATTAAAGGAACTAATCAATTTCCAAATCCTCCAATTATAATTGGTATTACTATAAAAAAAATTATAATAAAAGCATGAGCAGTTACAATAGTATTATAAATTTGATCATCTCCAATTAAAGAACCTGGGTTTCCTAATTCTGCTCGAATTAATAATCTTAATGATGTACCTACTATTCCTGATCAAATACCAAAAATAAAATATAATGTTCCAATATCTTTATGATTTGTAGAAAAAAGTCATTTTCGCTTAAAAAAAAATAAAATGGCTGAGGAATAAGCGATAAATTGTAAATTTATTAACGAGATTTATCTCTTTTATTAATAAAAATTAAGTCTTATAGTCATAATTATGACATAAAATTGCAAATTTTAAGGAATATATTAATATTAAGGCTTAAAGAATAATTTTCTTTATAAATAATTTTGAAGATTAATAGTTTATTTTAACTTAAAACCTTAATAAAAAAAAAAAGTTCTAAAAATTATTCCTAAAATAGAAATTAAAGAAAAAAAATTGATTAATAAAAAAAATTTATTTTTAATATAAATTTTAAATCATTTTAATTTTAAATAATTAATTATAATTGAAGAAAATGAAATTCGAATATAAAAAAATAATATGATTAATCTTATTATAATTAAAATAAAAGATAAAATAATTAATTTATTTATTAATATGAAATTAATAATCATTCATTTTGGAAAAAATCCTAAAAAAGGGGGTAAACCTCCTAAAGAAAAAAAATTAATTAAAATGGAAATTTTAATTATATTATTAATGTTCATAATATATAATTGATTAATAAAATATATATTTATTAAATAAAATAATATACATATAATTCTAATTAAAAAAGTATAAAAACTAAAATAAAAAAATCATAAATTTTCTCTAATTAATATTGCTATTAATATTCAACTTAAATTATTAATTGAAGAAAAAGCTATTAATTTTCGTAAAGAAGTTTGATTTAATCCTCCAATAGCACCAATAATAGCGTTAATAATAATAATTAAAATTAAAAAATTTATATTATAATAATAAGATAAAATAATTATTGGGGAAATTTTTTGTCAAGATAATAAAATAAAACAATTTAATCAAGATAAACCTTCAATAATATTTGGGAATCAAAAATGGAAAGGAGCAGCTCCTATTTTTATAAGTAAAGAAGAATTAATTATAATTGAAATAATATTATTAAAATAAAAATTTTTTATTAAAAATATTTTTAATAAAATAACAAATAATAAATTAATTGAAGCAATTGATTGAATTAAAAAATATTTTAAAGAAGCTTCTGAAGAAAAAGAATTTTTTGAATGAGAAATTAATGGGATAAATCTAAGAAGATTAATTTCTAATCCAATTCAGCAACCAATTCATGAATTAGATGAAATAGAAATTAAAGTTCTTATAATGATAATAAAAAAAAAAAAAATTTTATTAGAATTAAAAAAAATCTAAAATATATAAAATAATTATATACATATTATATATATATATATATATATATATAATATTAAGATGAATTTATATTATTTATGGGGAATTTTAAATTTAGATTATAAATCTAATTAATTAATAATTTATATATTTTAGTGTAAGATGCACAATAATTTTTGATATTATTAGATATAGTTTAATTCTATAAAATATAATAAAGGTAAAAATTTACATAATTTATCCTATCAGAATAATCCTTTAATCAGGCACTTTATTTTTAAAAAAAAGGTATTTCCTTTATAAATGAGGTATGAACCCAAAAGCTTAATTTAGCTTATTTTTAA